AAGCCTTGTGGTGCTCTTTGATGGCAAGGATGCTTTAACTTGCACGCGGTAACCCGTATTCCGTATTCCTGTTGAAACAAATCCATTCTTCCAGAACCTGTTGGAAAAGCTCACTACTTCGTAGCCTTTAATCCGCCCTACCGGCGATTTCTACCAACGCGATTTTTGCTAATAAACGCCTGTCCAATTCAAAAAAGTTTATCTCACCTAGCAGCTATTTCTTACTTTCCCTTTTCCACTCTATGGTGGAGTCGACTTTTCTGCTCCTTCGGAGCCGCCGGTGCCTAGCGAGAAAATGAATCAACGCTATTTTGGCTAATAAGAAGGGGTCGAGTTCTGAAAAAGTGAGTCAGCCCTATGTGCGAAATGGCTCTTTTTTGTGCTTTCGAGACCGGAATGCGCTCGTAATGACCGATCCCCCATCTTCCATAACCGGAAGGAAGAGAAATGAGGTGTTGATGGCAGACTTGTGGAGGTGGTAGTGAGATTGCATGAAGGAGCAAGCAAATTACAAACAAATAGGATATCGGGATGGCAGCGGAGACCGGCCATAGTGGGTCTCCTAAATCGGGTCTTTCACAATCAAGTGATAGATGGAACTGCTATGAAGCTACTTATGTAGTAGATCACGCCGAAGAAATATACTGATATAGAGCTCCCCTCGGGTAGAACCCATGTCTCCAATCCAATTAGAACTCCGGAGTAAGCTGCTACTCTTTCATTCGCCCCAAAAGGGGCTCATTTCACTTACTTTTACACAGCAGAGGCTGTAGAAGATACAGCTACAACAGAACAGAATTCGGCACCCGGGAGAGGGACGATCTCCAGAGATTCTTGTCTCATTCTATTTCCTCGTAGCAATAGTTATTTCTCTTCATTGATTTGTGAATCTCAAGCCAATGGCTACGCAGTAGAGGCGGAGAGCCAGGGGTCTTGAAAATCAGCCAATTCGAGTGTTATAGAAGTCGGTTTTAGCTCACCAAGCCTTAATTGCTCGTAAACAGAATATGGCATCAAATTTACGCTAGCCCCAAGATCGAGTAATGCCTTCTCGAATTGATGATCTCCAATGACACAAGAAATAGTGAAACTCCCTGGATCCTTGCACTTAGTTGGGATTTTACGCGCGCTAACTTCCTCAGAAAGTGAAACCCTCTCTTGCACCCTTGTGTGCAAAGATTTTTAAGCATAGGAAGGAATTTGCTTGATAGCATCAAGTAATGGGAGATTTATTTGGACTTTCTTAAACATCTCCATGATTTCATTGTAATGAGTGTCTTTCTTGGGCGCAACCAACCGTTGAGGATATGGAGGCTTGGGAATGTAGTGTGGCACAGGATTAGGCTTTTTTGAATTTAATACATGAGCAGTAGTTCTCTAAGTTATCCTTCTCCTAGATACATTTTCATGACATTTATGCTTGGAATCAGCCGTGTTAGTGTAATTCAAGGCTGTGAGAGCGGTAGATACATCTGAAAGAAAGAAGGCTATGAAAGAAAGATCGGAAGAAGCGGTGTCCGGGCGAACGAAAAACGAGAGACAAAAACTATCGAAATGCAGCTCAATTTACTATGTTTTCGAAAAAGGTACGATTCAGGACTTTCTCAAAAAGACGTCCTTGTGCATGCAGGGCTTAGTACATAGTCTAGCCTTCCTACCCCACCTCCCTCAGTCTCGTCTCGCTCACTTCCGTATCGCCGCCTGGCTTAGCGCCACTTCAAGTGCTTTAATTTTTTGCCATACAACCACGATAGCGATTGGGCAGTAGCGTGCTGTGCTTCTTCTGGAGAAACGTTCTATGGGGAAACGCTCTAAGATAAATAATAAAGACTCCGTTCGTTACAGGCATATCGATGCCTTTTATCCCATCCCGGGAAGTAAGAGAACATATTCTCCCTCAGCTTGGAAAGCAAACTTGAACCTCACTTAATTCACTTCCAAACCTGCCTTAGTCTCAAGTAGTTTTTAAATCTTTTTATGTATGTGTACTGTACCGTCCGTCGATCTCGTATCTCATTCCAATCGCCTCGCTCTACGCTTATTTATAATATGTAGCCCACCAAGCTAGCTCTTGGGCGGGGATGCCAGAAGTGTATTTCTCTCTCTACCTAAGCTAGCAGTGGTCTCTCTCTTCGCTCTGTCTTGAGTAGAGTCCATTCCTGTTCGTTCGTCTGAGCGAACTAGACAGACGATAGTTTAATTGATTACAGGGGTTGGTTATAAGCCTTTCGGTCGATCGTATATATACCTTTCCATTGTACCAAAACCATAAAAGTAGGCGACATTTCACCACAAAAAAACTAGCTTTTAGAGAGAAAGTTAGTCTTTCTCACAGTACACCAGGCCCTTAAAAAGAAAGCATTTTGCTTGCGCTAACGCCTGAGGTTCTTCATTGGGAAATCACTTGGCTTTTGAAGCAGCTGGTAGCCAGCCAGGGTTGTTATAGTATATTCTGCTCGGCCCAAGCCCTTAAAAAGGAAAAGAAAAGCGTATGGCTTGAAATCATATAGTCAGAGGCTAAGGATTGCTCTAACGGCAAAGAGTTTATTAGGTGTGAGTGCGCGAAGCGGTATGGTTGTCAGGCTTATCCTAGTTTAGTTGTTAGATCGGCTCGTAAGGCTTTCTTTGACTCGTGTTGTACCGTAAGAACCTACGTGAAGAATGTTCTGGAATCAGAGCAGAAGCCTGAGCCCAGGGCTGAAGAAGCAAGCCCCCTATATAGGCCATACACTAGGGCGGGCCAAGAGAGAGACGCGACCGGGTATGAAAAGCACTTGTTGGCCTGGAGTTCGTCCTTTCGCTCATACCAGGTGCGGAAAGCTTGGAGTCGAGTAGCTCGTCTGCTACCATAGAGGAGGGTGGTCTAAAGGCGGGAATTCAAAAACCCTTTTCTGGGCCCGAATGAATAATTCTTTCAAATAAATTGCATCATTGTTATTATGATTCCCGTGGATTTGGGGAATACTTGTTACTGACCTCTCGAATTGACGCTTCACCTCTCACTTACTTTTATGATTCCGGGGAATAAAGAATAACAGGAGAACGCAGCGCTTCCCAGGGCATACCACCACTATCTTTGAAAAGAACAGCCACCAGCCTGGCGATCAAGAAAAGGTGCAGGCGACCATAGGGAGCAGGTATTCACTTCGAGGGAACCTCTCACTAAAAGAGAGGGTGTTAGCCCTGGAAAGAGAAATGGTAAGGAATATATGTAAAATCTCAAATAGGCATTGGCTTGGGAAAGATCAAAGGAGATCAAAACACTTAGGCTTTCCACCTGGATCTCTTTCTTGATCCCGATGTATCTCTAGTTCCTCTTGGAACACTACAAACTACATCAGGGAGGTAACTTATTACTTAAATGTATATCCGGTGCCTCTCTATCTCTTTATCCACGTCTAGCAACTCCGGATACAGCACACAACGATTCTTCCAAAGCATATGACCTCCTTCCGGATTGATCAGCCAGCTTGACTTATTCCTACTTCTATCTAGCGCACTACGGCTTAACTGACGTTTACTACTTCTATCAAGTTCCGTCAAGCTCAGGAACAAGAACAAGAACAAGCACTCAAACGGGGCGGGGGATCCATGTGAAGCAGACCGGCAGCCAGATATGACCAAAGGCAAGAACAAGGTTTACATCTTGGGTGAAGGTTCAGTTGCACAAGGTCTATAAACCCCGTATTTTCAATTTAAAAGTCTCATTCTGCACAAGAGGGGCATAAGCGAGGATCGATCTGAAAGAGAGTAAGCTTAGTGAATAGGGACTAAGGAGACGAAGCTGAAGTAGTTTCCGAAGGAGAATCCGTGGATCTAGTTTCATCAGCAACAGAGGCAGGGAGGGCATCGGCTTCAGTTGATTCCGTTTATTCAGTTGTGGATTCTCGCTTTAGTAGCTTATCTGAAATGGAATTGAATACAAGTGTATTGTAGTCAGGGCCGGGCCTACTCCTTTTAGCAGTAGAAGGGAAGTCTTCATCCCGGAGCATACGACGATTCTTTCGCGAAGAACTAGCTCGTTTCAGCATCAGCAGCAGAGTCCGTTTATTCTGTCTGTTCCACATCCCCGTACTCTCGCTTTGAATCCATATCTTGCTAACTGGCTACTTTTCTAGTTCCGTTACATAAGGGCCTTATCTTGCTGCTGGACCTGAGCCGTATGCCTAGCCTATCCATAAGTTCTGCAGGGCATTCATCGATAGGAACCACTAACTCTGCTGTCGTTAACTCGTCGGATGCGGGGTTAAAAAGGGTTACTTAGCGAGTTGAATCGGGGGATCTCGTTTCAGCAGCAGCAGTAAAGGCAGTTTCTTCAGTCGATCGAGTTGACTATGAATCCGTCTCTTGCTTGGCTTGGGACTCCACTCTTATCAGTGTAGTAGGGTAGTGAGTCTTCTTCAACTAGCTCTGGGAGCGAAAAATAGCTTAAAACCAAGTTTCCGGAGGGAAGAACTACATTAAACTCAGTTATTGATCCACCACCATCAGAAGGAGAGCTCGTTGAAGCAGCACGCTTTGTTTTTATTGGATATGCGGAGAACCAAAAGAGGGGCCGAAGCGCGTCAGGTTGAAAGAGAGTACCTGGGGGGCTAGCCTACTGATAGAAAGAGACTGAGAAACAAAACCCGGCCGGTCTTAGCTCTGCAAATCGCGAGTTTAAAGGGGTGAGAAGCGAGTGTAAACTACGGCTTTAAAGCCTGAATTAAAGTATAGTTTCGTCAGTGCTTGCTACGGATCTGATCAAGAGTGAGTTCCGTCAGGGCCACTTCCAGATCCTTTAGCCGAATGTTCATCCGAAGCGCGTTTGTCTCCCCTAGTAACGTAACCTCCTCTCTTTCATCTCCTTAACCTCTAAACGAGGTCAAGTTGCTTTTCCTCTGTTTGCTGGGCCTTAGATCTAATAGGCTAAAACGATTCCACATTAAAGAAAGAACCGGACCGGACAATTGGAAGTAAGAAGGAAGCGGGCTACTCTCCGAAAATGCCCCGCCCGTAGGTTCGTTTGTCGTTGGGGCTCAAAATCTTCCTTGCTCGTTCCTAGGAACTCAGTAACGTGGCCAGCCAGGTCAGCAGGGAATGAGAAAGATACATCTAGGCCATATCACTGAGACGGGCCTTAATCGGCAAATTTAGGCTTTCTCTACTGGGAGTCATCAAAGGAGGAATGGGCATACGCTGGTTCGATAAGCCAAGGAAAAACAACCAAATGAATCTACCGAGCTTGATGTGTTAAGCATCTAGCTGGCATCTTTTTCTAAATTAAATGGTCGGCTATAAATACTTATTAATGAATACCATTGCTCTTTCTTCGTTAGCAAAAGACGGGACTCCCCTGGCAAAGATAGGTGATAAAGTGCTAAGATAAGACGTCAACCACGGGGTTGTTGCGGTTCTAGCTCCCGGCCAATACGGGCTCCCAGAAATTGTTGTCGTTTCAGCCCGTTTCGGTTGAGCGAAGGAACGCAGTAGCTCCACCGATAGGGGGAGGAACGCAGTAGCTCCACCGATAGGGGGAGGAACGCAGTAGCTCCGCGCGACTAGCTGATTAGGCTTCCTCTAGAAACAAGTAAACCCGCTCTATGACTACCCAAGAATCCTGTTTTCATTTTATTTTGGGAATATGGCACATCCGGACGTTGGAACAAGGCTTAAAAGCGGCATACGCGGGGGTTACCCCATTTGCATTTGCACACCTCCTCCAGAATGAGTTGAGATATCTCCTTTCTTTTAGATGTGTCTACCAATGGTTGGGGACTGGGAGTGGTTTATACTTCATTACAATCATAACCGGGCCAAAGCCAATACACATGGACATCGACGGGCTAAGTGCTAATCTGTGTAACAACGGGTATAGTCGCCGGGTAAGAAAAACTGCCTTATTTGCCAGGGCTGTAGTTCGGACCTTTCGCCGTTGAGCGAGTTTAGCTATCTAAGGTATCCATTGATTTGCTTACTACGGTATCAACAACTGGAATGACAGCCGCTGAGGGCTCGGTTAAGAAGTAGAGTGATCGATATCAGATGTACTTGCTTTGGCTTAAAATTTTTTTTTCATGGGAAATCCAATTCTTTGTTAACCTCGGCGTGGATGGCTTCTTACTAAATATTCATATTTTATAACCCTAATTTGAATAGAAAGATTAAGGCTCAGATTTGCCAATTGATAGAGAAGCTTGTCCCATCCCAAGCCCAATGTGATCTAAGTAAGACCTCTCGACAGGAGCAGCAGCACGCTTCAACGACAAGACAAATATAATTGACTAAGAATAGAAATGCGGGAAGGCTAATCTCTACTTCCTGGCCTTGCTACCCCTACCCTACCGTTCAGCAGAAGATGGACGGGCTGTTCCATTCTCAAACCATTTAGCTAGGGACGTCACCTCACCAATTCTCAGTGGGCGGTACACCCGGAGAGTCAATCCCGCATCTACTCGAACAAGAAGTTCCAACTCTGTTTTTTTTGCCTCTTTTTCTGGCATATGCCGTACATGACGCAGGCTAGCTAGTTTGACCCAGCTGATTGACTTATAGCTCCCCTGCGCTCAAACTTAGATAAGAATCGCCTGGGCAGGTGGATTCGCTCCTACCACCACCCTACCTTAACAAAAGCTAAGTCGCATACTGAATTACTGCTTCGCTGCCTGTGGAATGGAACCCCGTACCTCCACTTTGTTGTTTCCTTTTTTCGGAGTAAATATATCCCTTAGTCCTGCGAAGGAGCGAGTGAGGTTACTGCAGAATTTCTTGGACTTAGCGGACTTACCCCCATATCCCCGCTTCGTGGGCTAAACTCAAAACGAACCCTGCTTATTTCTTTTTCCGCTGAAGAGGAAGAACAAGAGTCTGGTTGTGCTTCGGCCTTAAATAGCGCCCTCTTCTCTTAGTATAGGGCGGGCTTCCCCCAAGAGAATGCCTTCACTCCACTCCCCCTTCAGACGCCTATGGAGAACTAAGGTACCATTAGGAGTATCCTTTCCGAAGGACTCGAAAACAAGCCACTATTTAACTGTTTAGGCGGCATTGAAGACGCTCCACTCGTTCGTAAGACTCGCAGCGAGTATGGAAGAAAGATAGGGTCAGCAGGCCTTAGCGCAAGCACTAAGTAAGCAAGCTACCTTTACTTCCCTGGGATATCCCCCTTCCTATAGGACGAGCCATGGGAACCCATGAGATTGATTGAACAAGCCTTAAAAGCGAAGAAGAACCTAATCGATCAAATCTATTCGTGGAATTAGAAGAGGGGCTATATAATTAAAGAAAGTCATTCGTACCAGTACCACACTATTTCAATCAAATACCGCTGGCAGACCCTGGTAATTATTATCATCTAACTGGCACATCTGTCCTTTGCACCTCTCCAATGGTAATCATGCAGTTCCTGCCTATTTGGCCTGTACCCCAAACCAAATGTCCCGTAGTGCACTGGGTATTCGGGGAATTCTGGAGGCCCTTGCTGGTATCATCCCAATCCTAGTCCCGGAAGGTAGCCCTTTGCCTTTTTTGACTTTAGGATTTTGGGGTTGCCCTTTCCCCTTACCCATATGAGTAGGACGGGAGCAACTCTTTCCTCGGAGGGCTGAATTCCACCATGTTAACTTCCTGCCCTTTCTAATAAAGAATTCCGGCTCCGTCGGATCTCCAATCTGAACCTTACTAATAGGGGGGCACGAATCCAGCGTAGTCTCTCACTTTCTTAACAGGCGGACGATCCGGATCTCCGTGAATCATAACGATTTGGCTGCCCTGGATGAATCGGACCTTCTGATGGAGTGTGTATAGTAAGGCGTTTGGTTCAGCGACGCCGCTCCAATTGTATTCACCTCTGCTTTAGCCCGAGAGGTCCCGGCAGACTTTTTCTGCTTATTATTCGAGGACCCGTTGCAAATTGCAAAGCAACGGCGTAGAAAGGGGGAGCGAACGCCCAGCTGCCAATGCATCTTCTATCTGGCAGCCAGCACAAACTAAAGAATGAAAGGTTGGATGATGGGTAAGTGTCAACCTATTGGTATACTTAGGGTTCAGGCTCTTCAAGACCATAGCAATTTGATCTTCCTCCGAGGGTCTCTTTTGAAACTGAGCAGCTTGGGCCCTTCCCCTCTATAGTAAGCTATGTGATGAAGTCGGTGAAAGACTCAGTGGGTCCTTGCTTAACGAGTTCTAGCTTACGCCTTGATAACTGAGTTTTTTTATTGTATGCATAGTGCGTCACAAAGGCGTTAGCCAGATCTGGCCGTGTGCGAATGGTATTTGGGTCAGTGTTCATCAACCAAGTCAGCGCGGGTCCGGTCAAACTGCGCTGGAATAGTTGGACAAGTAGCTCATTGTCGATTCCCATGGGCTGTAGAGTTCCGACATACATCCTGCCTTTAAAATTGAAGCTCCGAGGTAAGCCTCTTTTTATCCTATTTTGTTATGCATTCGGTTCCGTTATACTTATATATCTCTGGCCACTTAAAACCGTACGGAAGCCTTACTTTGGGGTATAGGGAGAGATTATCAAGATCTACAACATCATACTTGTCCCCAGTCAATTTATTAACTGCCCGTTCAAGGCGACTGATCTTCTCCATCAGAGGATCGGACGGCTGTGGTGGGACGTATGGCACTATCTGATTCATGGGAGTGGGAGCCAAGGACACGGCCGGTACTGCAGGAGGCTTTCTTCAGATCTCTTTCTCGTAGTGATCCACAGGTTCAGGAACTGCGGGCTGATTCTGAACTGAAGGGGGTACTGGGTCTACAGGTCTAGCATCTGCTACTCTTGGTTGGCTTTGTGGTTGTGGATCTGTGTCCCCTGAGCCGGGGTGGTAGATGGAGGGTTTGTTCCTTGAGCAGCAGGTGCAGCCAGGGTATTTCGGCTACCTGCGAGGTCAATTGTGCTAGCATCCAGGCAATCTCAGCTAGTTGACGGCTAACTACCTCGTTAGAAAGTTGCTGATTTGCCGGGGCTGTAGGGTTCCGCTGGTGGTTAGAGCCAGTAGACTCTTCATTGTCCCCATCATAGAGAGTAAGCAAGTTACCTCGGTGACTGGCGTTGTTGGCCATGATCTCTGGGTCTGATTCACCAAGGCGTTCTAGGTCCTCTATTTTGACTAACCTCCTGGACGGGCCTCTAGTAGTTCGCACCCACCCGCGGTTTGCAAACTGACGGCGAACCGAGTCTAAGAAAGATTCCTCTTGTGCCGAACCTATGGTTCAACACTCAAGATTAGGGATAAAAACCTAAAGGCTGACACCGGCTTAATATAATAAATAAGGTTTAGAAAGACCGCAAAGATGTGTGCTTGCTGCTGTATGCTTCCTGATTAACGTCTGGTCTTGCACTTGCAGCGGATTCTCTTACTTTAGCTTGGCACCTTTCGCTCGCAGGACTGAGACCGAGGAACTGCAATCGTGCTACTGGTTCGCTGGCAAAGCATTCCCTCTCTCTTCTTTCTTCACTCGAATACTTCGCTTCGCACCATGATTGACCGAAAGCCACTATGGGTAACTCAACCACCTTAACAATCTCCTCCCCGATCCCTATATCCTATATATATTTCCAACCCATCCTAAGGAACAGCCAGCCCCCTTTATCTACGGGCTATGGCTCACGAAATAGAACTGTAAATGGTTATCCGAATTTAAATTGGATGCTCTGGATCTGGAAATTGAAGGTATGCTGCTATCCGAACTGTAAGAAATGCTAGGCAAGGTGGCGCACATATAAATGGATGACGAGAACTGGCTCTCCATATGGTAGTAGGTGGAAAGCTTCTGGCTCTAGCTTACTCTGCTACAACTACTATGACTTCCACTGCTGCTACTAAGCTAATAAGATCGGGGAGAGAAAGTGATTAAAGAAAGTGAATTTTATTTTTATTTGATAAGTAATCAAGGAGCTATGTATATATCACTCAGATGAGGCTTAGTGAAAAACTAAACAGAACAGATGAAAGTTAGCCCAGCCAAAGGGCTAATCCAGCTACAAATGAAAGAGTAAAGCGCATTATCTTCATTCCACTTCCAATTAGATGTGTTACACACTGTGAGATTTGCCAATCCTGTTAGGAATCAATTGAAAAAGAAATTAACAGATATTTCAATTCAATTTAAAATCTTTCATGAGCTCTCTCTCTGTAAAGGTAAAGTAATTAGTAATTCGACTTTCTTTTTTAGATGCTGCTTATCCGGGCTTGGTGGTAAGGGAATGGATTAAGCCAGCTCGTGCCTCTCAGTCTTATGGTGTCCTTTTATTATTTTATTTCTAAAGCGCCTGTTTGACCAAACTGGAGTTCATCTGATTCATTCTTCCGTCTACTCATTCGTCAGTATCGTCAAAAGCAGCTGAACTCAATCCCGATGGCTACCATTACAGTGTCGATTGGCATTCCGCTTCTCTAAACTAGACTACAGATGTGACCATGATTCTATCTTGGTGAGAGCGGCGTGACTTGAAGCTGCACGGAGACCATTTCCTTTTCTTGCTATCGTGCTGGATGTCATCTCGGCATATCGGTCGGTTTAAGATGAATCCGGGGAGGGATAAAAACCTGAAGTCCAGAGAAAGCTACAGTGGGATGACTAGGCAGGAAGCTCGAGACCAAGAAAGTAACTGAGAGCTTAAATTAATTCCATCGCACAAGCAATATGATTAACTAGTTTACACTACCTTACTTATACTGCTTGAAAACTCTTCCAAGATCCCCTTGCCTCTCCTCAAAGGAGAGAGTGGTACCGTACTGGCTTTCATTCAGGTCCTACTCCTTGTATTGATAAACTCCCTCTCGAAGCAAGGACTTAAGATCGAGTTTATGTGCTTGCATAATTCACCATTGATTGGTCTATCGGCAAAGGTTGAATTTCCTTTGGCCGGTGAGGGATGAAGGTGTGTGTGGTTGACACTGGTTCCCACAGGCGCTTTTAAGCCCTCGTGTAGCTCTAAAAAAAAAGAAAAAGTCTCTATAGTATTATTCTTCAGCAATAGAAAAAGGAATCCTTAGGCGGGTCCCCTAATGCATAGGAAGACCCCTAGAACTTACTTAATGAGTGTCGGTTTTCCAGCAGAGGATATAAAAAAGTATTTCCATCCCGGTAGTCTTCCACTGAACCAATCCGCCGGGGGTCTACAGTCTTCTTAGAGTTTTTGAAACACCTTTGAAAAAGGTTAGTCATAATGGCCTTATAAACAACATTACATAAACTAATGGGACGAAATTGTGATAAGCGAGAGGAGCCTTCACCTTTTGGGATAAGGGCAATAAAGGTATTATTGAGACCTCTAGGCATGGTCCCAGAGTCAAAAAAGTCCTGTATAACATCTACCACATCCGCTTTTTCCGTAACCGTAATCTAGGATTGTCCCGCTTGTAAGATTATTCAAATAGGCAACTGTTTCATTCTGAATGTTTTGCTGCCTGAGCGCCTCGAGAAAGACCATAAACATAAAAAAGAGGAACTCGAGCAGAGGCTGAAAGGCCCTTTCTCTTTCCTTACCGTCTAGCGATACCATTTACATTTGTAGGAATGCATGGGACTACTTTCTATAAAGCACTTTAGGTGGCTCTACCACTTCCGTAGGCGGCCGGAGGAGCTGAATAGGCGGCAGGAGGAGGAGCAGCTAGCCCAGCTGTAGACTTCAATGTAGAGGTTGGGAAACTATGTGCTGCGCATAAATCACCGAAGGATGCCATCAGACGATCAAAAGATTCAGGATCAAGCGGAGGTTTCTATTCCACTACTAGAATGGCACTAATGAAATGATGACTTTATCTTAATTAATACCTTCCCCTTTCTTTGGTAATGGCAGCTACGAGCTAAGCGAGGAAGTCTCCCTAACTCTGCAATTTCTGATTCGATCGGGGATCCTTTTACTGGTATTGATCGGAATGCTGTGGAATAACTAAGTCACTTGCTTTAGCTGCCGTAAGATATTGTAGGTGCTTAAATGACCGGGTGCCATAAGAGAGCATTACTTTCATATTCATATCGGGGAAAGTTGCGCGGGCAAGAACAGTGGCAAGAGGTTCTTTCTCTCCTTTTTCCCTTCTTTTCTACGGGGACGGCTAAAGCAGCAGAGAACCGATTGGCTGCGTGCATTCCCTCCACAACACCCAACGCAATCAGGATCAGGTGAATATGACTTCAGGGATTCTGTGACTAACCGCTTTAACGGAGTGCCCTTACTAGGTCCGAACTCGATGATGGAATGGCTGGGCTGGGCAAGGGCTATGAGCGGCCCCCTTATTAGTAGCCGAAGAAGGGGAGAGGAAGAGGAAAGCAATTAAGACGACTTTTAGCTACAATACAAGCTCAACTAGCGTAATTAAGCTAGCGTAAGCCAACCAACAAGCCGATTGCGCAAACGTCTTAAAAACAATAGTAGCGGCTAGCTTACTAGCTGATAGAGATGCTGTCTCAGAAGCGTAAGAGGGAGGTTACTAACCAACTGGAGCAACTCAGTCTTGTCCGAAAGCCTCAGGCGAAAGGGCAGCTCACTTATAGCTTCAAAGCGTGCTTACTTAGTGTGTAAAGACTACAGCTCCGGGCATCTGTGAAAGCGTCTGCACTCTCCTCATTCTACTCAGAAGGAGCTCCAATTCCTATGCAGAGGCAAGAAAGAAAGAAGCTAGGCTTCACCCAATCTTCCAATCAAAATCTTACGCCGAGAGGGCAAAAAGCTATACAGAAATAGATCGATAGGATGTCTTTGCATCCCTGGCCCATAAACCGTAGAAACGTCCAGAAATGGTCATACAATCAATTTAGCTATCTGGACCTAGCTCGATATCAGTAGAAGATAGAGCCGCTAGCTCGACCGGAGAAGGTTACGTGCTTGTCTGAGAGGAAATGGGCGGGGTAACTCGACCGTATAGGGAGAGGGAGAAGCTAGTGTAGGGACGAGGGTGACCTAGTGTAGGACGAGCTCCCCTTTTCTTCGTAACGAGTGTTCCCCGAGCAGCAGAGCATTTATGAGTGGATGTAGCTGTGATAGCTTAGAGTTTCACTGATTGGTATGCCAAAAGACTTTGATTATGGGAGACTTTGTCTACAGGAACTCAACAAAACCCATATTGCCCTTATTCCCAAAGTCCCTAACCCTGGGAACACTGGTCAATTCAGACCCATTAGCCTGTGTAACAATTCTTACAAAATCCTATCTAAGATCCTTGCAAATAGGCTCAAACCCTTCCTCCCTTTCTGAACCCCGCGCCTTTGGCCCCTCTGGTCTTCCACTTCGCTGCGCTCAGCGCCTTTGTTCCTGAAAGACAAATTCAAGACAATATCCTTTTGGCCCATGAGTCCTATCATTATTTGAAATTGAAAAGGCGAAGAAGGAAGGCGGACCGCTCGCTATTTCTATTATCAAATCCACTATGATCGCCCGAAGCACAAGAGAAAGTCTCAGCTTAGCGTAGTTCAATCAAACGGCCTGAACCGCATCGATCAGGGTTCATCCACCACATCCGAAGTGAACAACGTATCACATCTGAAGTGAACAACCATTAATTATAAGCGACTTTATGACATAGAGAAGAGGGCGACTATATCTACATCAAAACTTGACCGATCTAACTCGCATAGCAGCTACTGCTTCTCTAACCACTTCCCTAGTTTGATTGAATGGATAAAGAAAGTCCCGGCGTGGCCCGGGTTGTGTTGGTAGGTGAATATCCAGAAGTTCATTCACAGACAGGTACGGCAGCAGGTAGGGCTGCTAGTTCAAGTGGGCCAAGCGGCCCGGTCAATCATTCTGCCATCGAAGCTGTAGGACCTATGGTTGGGCTAAGGTAAGCAGTAGGACGTACGGCTGGGCTAAGGTAAGCTAAGCTGTTGGTCTAGGAACGAAGGAGAAGCTGTGAGCAAATCCACTTCTTTGATAACTTGTTTAAGGTTCAGGAAGTCAATAACTAGGCTCAAGTCCGCCTCAGTCGAAGGGGAAGCCAAGGTTAGCTTATTTACTCGCGGGGGGACAGACTCATGGATATTTCTCAATAGTCAGAATTGAAAGACGGCAAGGAAATGAGGAGCGAAGCGAGACGTACCTACTTAGATACAGGCAAGGAAGTACAGCTTAGAGACAGGCAACCAAGTACAGAAGTAGGGAAGCTCAGCCTCAGACAACTTAGGAAATACTAATCTCTACCGACAGCGAGAAAGACAAAGCAGAAAGAGGAAAGACAGATAGGCAGAAAGATAGGAAGACAGGAAAGCAGAGATAGATAGCGGGGCTTCCTTCTTATAGTAATCAATACATAGCTTTCTTAGTCGATGGGGGATTCTTGCTAGGATAACTCAATAAGGACAATACGACAGGACAGAAGTTCACTACCTATATACCAGGATAAGCAAATGCAGTCAATCAAAGGGTATTACCAAATGAAAGAGGGCGAGGAAAGGCACCAAAGCCGGGGATGAATACCGCCCCAGATTAATCAACAAATGGGCATCGAAGGTAGGTTACTTGCTCTTTAAGGAGAGGAACGGGGTAGCTCGACCAACAGGAGAGGGAGTTTACTCGTTAGAGCGAGGCGATTGGAATGAGGGTGCGCTCGAATGAAAGCTCTAGAGAGGAGGCACCAAAGGTTACGAAGTCAAAGAAATTATGCCATTCTTTTTCCATTTCCCCTAAAGGTTCTGAAAGAAAAGGGGAAGGAGAGGTGTCCTTATTGACTGGGGAAGAAAGGGAGGCAGGAACTGTTGAAAAGAGTCTATTTTACCGTGTTTTTCCATAGCAATGGTGCTTTCACCCGTAGGACTGTGTCACTTCACCATGTCACTTTTTGATTCGAAAGGGCATTAAGATGGTATAGCTCGAGGTGAAGAGCACCACCTTTCTTTCAGAACCTTTGGTGCCTTCCTTTCAGAACCTTTCTAGTAAGTAGCTACATTCCTTTCTTTTACTTCGTAACCTCTTGTCACTCTTTCCTTGCGATGCCTTCCTGAAGGTGAGGCTCCAAAGGGAGTTTACTTGCTCGACCGTAGGGAGAGGGGTGAGGCTTCTGTCTCAGCGACTCTTCCTTGCGGTTAGAAGGACTTTTTCTGTCTACTCTTCCCTATGGTATCTTTAGCCGCCCTTGAGTCTGCTTGCCCGCTCTGTGGAGGAGAGAAGCAACGCTTTACGACGACAAGGCACCGAAGGTGAGGCAGCGAAGTAACCGAAGGTGCGCGTTGGGATGCGAGTTCCAGGGAGTTAGGGAGCGCAGCTTATTGACTCCGTTATCAATAGTCGGACAAACAAGCAAAAAAGAGTTGTTTTATGAGCGAAATGACCCTTAATTGCTAGTAGTTTGTCCTTATCTGTTGCGCGGTAAAACCATGAAATATCTCATCACCTTCGGTGCCTTGCTTTCTCGTTGTCCTTGGCATCACTGCATGAAGCTATTGCTAACAGAGAGCGAGTGGCCCCTTGGAAGGAACACGAACGGAGGGGAAGCAGCTCTTCCTGTCTTCTTAATGTGGAGCTACGTGGTATGGGGGTGCTCCCCCATCCTCTAACCGTTTAAAGCAGCTTAAAGAGAAGAGCTAGTCGTTATACTCCTATCTCCTTACCTTCCTTGCGCTATAAGAGGAGTGAACGCTTCCTGGGAGGGAGCATGAATGGTGTGGAAGTGGTTGTTCTTTGCCTGCTGTTCCTGTTGTTTTAACATTACTTAACTCCTAGCTCCATAACTTCCTTGCTCTTATAGTAAGTGAACGCTCTCTCGAAAAGAGCATGAGCGGAAGGAAAGTTCTTCCTTTCTTCCTGTCTCTAGCATCTAACAGCCTAAAGGGAAAGCTGCTAATCATTACACTCCTAGCAAGCTCGCACACTTCCTTGCGCTACATAGTGAGTGAGTGAAGGAGTTGGTTACTTTGTTGGTTGTTCCTCCCTCCTTTCTTTCAGAACCTACTACAGCCAAAGAAGCCTTTCTCCCTGTCTCCGAAAACGGACTGAGAGCTTTATTGAGCACGATAGAAAATTGCATTTATGGGGGGATATAAATACCTCTTAACGCCTGATCTCAGTGTAGCTTCTTCGCTTCTGAGGCACTTAAAAAAGATAAAAATGGAATTTTAAAGAGGAAGATTAAACTAGCTCGACCAAAGGGAGAGGAGACGGGAACTCTTTGACAAAAGGGTGTTTTCCCGTGTTTTTTGGCGTGAAACGTGTTTTCACTAGTAAACCCTTGCTTTTTTTGAAACAAAATCCGTTTTCCGGGGATTTTTAATAGGAATCGGGGTTGTAGTAAGCGGGGAGTTTTACTTTTTTGTCGGGCTCCACAAAGCCTTTCGCCGACATCAATAACATTTCATATCTCACGAATTGGATTCGAACCAATCAAGCTACTTCCCTTTTAGTAGATCGTGAGTGGGTCTGTCGTCCTCCTAATTAAAGTCCTCCTAAAATCAATAGCATTTCGTCGGAATACATCCTGTCTTTTCACCTTTGTAGTCCTATGCATAGTCAGTACTATAGCCCCAATCATGGCTACTAATAAAATAAGACTAGGAACCAAAAACCAGACGAAATAGTAGGTATAAAGTAAATTGCCCAATGTTTCCAAATTAGTCCAACTTTGCACCTTTCCGGCATAAACCGTATATCTCAGAGAGGTCGTATTTCTTTGGGTTGGTAGTAATGGAATGGTTTCATTATCTAAAATGAAGAACATTTCCCACCAAAGGATCAGTCCAATAATACCACTCACTGGTAAATAGCGCAATACTTCTTCGTGAATCTCCGCTATTTGAATATGGAACATCATAACAACGAATAGGAATGAAACGGCTATAGCTCCTATATGAACTACTGGGAAGATCATTGCGAAGAAGTCGAGACCTAACAAAAGAAGTAAACCTGAAGTGTCGCGAAAGACTGGAATGGGAAATAAAACGGAATGTACCGGATTTTTTGCACGTGCAACCATCAAACCAGAGACCAAAGCAGGGCTCGACAAAACGGAAAGTATCATGACTTATTAAGATTCACTTGTAGTTCCGCTTCTTGCTCTAACAGAAAGACTTTTCGGAAATCTGGTTGGTCCAACCAAGAAAGGCATGGGAGTCTTTGGGCGTATTTCATACGCAATTTCTTTTTTCTCAATTCAATTGCAGTCTCCGAAGTCCTTCTTGATCGATGGTCCCCATTAGCATTAGTGCCAATTAGTAGCCGCTCTTTTTGGAAGGCGAGGTACTCATGTGTGATCGCGGATTCCGCGGTAGCAGTAGTTCTAGCTCTACATTAGGAGCGCGGGGGCTCTATCTATCTAAAGGGGGTACGGACCCCTTCCATAGTACGGTACGATGCAGTTGAAAAACGTAAGCCCTTGTATAGGTTGGGCTTACGTTTTCTTGCTTTTCTTTGTTGAACCCTTTACGGTCTACCCTCTTTCTCGATATCCCAATTCTAGCGGTCGTTAGCAGAAGTAGAGATAGGGGGAGGTAGGAATGGAATGAGGGCCCGTACTCGTCTTAGAGCTAGTTTGACTTAGTGTACAGGACAGTGGTATGCGTGTCAGGGGAAGAAGCCAAGACCTCTTAGTTACCAAACCTTCGCCCATAGCCTAAAGGAGGAGAGGAAGCTTTAGAAAGTGACTCTTTGGACTAGTCTCATAGCCATCTATCTCTATAGCATCCCGCAATTCCTGCTCCTTCCCGTCCTTCTTTTCGTTCTTGATAGCACAGGAAAGAGACTGTTCTTGGTCCTTGGCCGTCCTTTGTCCTCTTTCGATAATACCATAGATGCTATTGGTCCCGATCTTCGATTCAATCTGGGAATGGTTGTTAAAGAGACCCGTGGTAATCGTCTTTTGATGCTTAAATTTAAATATAGGGAGTTTCAGAGAGAAGAGAGAGAGGGAGGGGAAGGTCAAAAGAGTCTACCTCGATTTACGGTTAATGCAAAACTGAGTTAGAATTCGGTCTCTTAAGACAGAAATCCCCTTAAACTGTCTCAGATAGCCCGATTTTTGGAGGGGAATCACTAATTTTTTTTATTTATTATTCTTCATTTAGTACTTAAACCGGGAAAGTCCTTCCTTTCCTTCTCTTTACGAAGCCTAATCCGCTGAATAAGGGGAATTTGCTTTCTCCTGCTAGTTTACCAAAGCGGATCATATGGCTTTATTTTTCCCCAGCTGCTACTCTGAAAGTGCCCTTTCAACCTTCAATTGCTTCCTGTGCTAGCGGTTGATGTGCTTTCCTTCCAGACGGCTACGAACTTGCTTAGCCCTCTTCTTATTCCCAGAATCCTTAGCCTCTTCCTAAATAAGGCCCCTCCCTAGTCCTTATTCTCTATTCCTTATAAAAAGGGAAAAATACATATAGAGAGGCGCAAAGGACAGATATGCCAATTTTGGATAAGAAGATAAAGATTTCCTCTATCAATGAATTCCTTTCAACAAGACTTTTCCGGCTTCTTTAGCCGACATCGCGTAGCTCTCTCTTTCATATATGGTACCATCCCTCACATCCGATTCTCGAACTCAGACAGACGATTCTATCTTATTGGCTTATGAAAGTGCCCAAGAACTAAGAGCGCATTCTCTTACTTTCCTTCGAGAAGGCAGGGTTTGAAGGCAAGGCGATCTTGAAGACTTTGTCGCAGTCCCACTACGCGTAACTAGATGGGAATAGCTCCAAGCCCAGCTTTCGAAGCACGTGCCGCTGGCGCTTTCTTTTCCTTCGTCTGGTGTAAGCTAGACCAGCATCCGAAGCGTGCGAATCCACGCAAGCCATTGCGAAAGCCTCTGCCTTAGCATAAGAGCAAGAGGTTCCAACCCCCAGGGTGTGCCCACAAAAGGGGAAAACTTAATTAAACAGAAGCCCCGTTTTCTTACCAGGGAAGTGCTGCGCTTTTCAGCACCTTTGGCAGACCGATAAGAGTCTCGATTTATTTCAACAGATCTTGGTTCGGGTGCTCTTTCTTCTTCTGAGTGAGTGGATTAGCTAGACCCGCCTTTCTCTGTAGAACATGGATCTCTTCTTTCTACGGCGACGTATGCCTATCTTTAAACGCCCGCCCATCCCTATCCCTTTTGGATGGGAATCCGGTGTCTGGACGTGCCACTGCCACCAAAGAATCTGTTTTGCTTCGTGAGAAAGGGAGTATGTTAGATAGAAAGAGCTACAAAAGGTGTATCGGATATTTTATATTTCAAATAGCGCTTTGACGGACATAGGTATACAAAAACTGTCAAATTTCATTGCCTCCCTAGAGGTCAAAACTCTATCTCTTTTTATTCAATCATTGGAAGGCCAGAGGACGCATTCTTGTTGGCAGCAGTGCCATAAATACCGGCTTTTACTGCAAAGCAGACCAGTAGTACCATTAAAAACTTTCTAAGTCCAAGTTCTTTCTGAGTCCTAAGACTCGGATTCGTACTATTAGTTCAATAAAAGCAATTACCAATATTTGTCATACCAATGATATTGGTAAGTACTTTAGGAGTGCCTTTGATTCACAAAAGAGTGTCAAGAAAGAAAACTAACTACATAATGAAGAAAGTGCAGCAAAGACTTGCAGGTTGGAAAGCCAAGTGGATCTATTTAGCTGGTAGAACGTCCCTCTATCATCCAATGTTGGTGGAGGTTTGACGATGGTTCAGTCAATGATTAAAAAACAATTGTTTCAGTTGCTTGGTTCTTCTCTTAAGAACTCAACTGGGAAGGCTTCTGCTCGATGATGTCATCTTGGTCCACCGATTTCATTGGGACGGCTTCGGCCCACTTAGAATAGAAAGAATAGGAAGACAAACTATCCAGAAAGATAGACAGAAAAAGAGAGAGACCTTACACCGAAACAAGGGACTAAGGGCTAGGGGATATGGGCATAGGGGCTACGGGAAGACGTACGATAGGCTGGGTAGGATCCGTACTGGACGGAAATAGAATCTTTCCTACTTTGAATACGGAATAGCCAGAGAGATAAGTAACGTAGTCACCGATTGGAAGACTTCGACGGCTTAGAAAGAGAAAAAGTACTCGCTCACTGGAGCAATAAAGAAAAGAAGCGTACGGCTTACTAAGACACTAGGCAATGAGCCCGCATACACATTCACTCGCTATAAGACTCACTTACAACAATGGGAGAGACTACCAAGACTGAATGCTTAGAAGAATGGAAGAAAAGATTCCAAGAACTACAGTAAGAAGGAAATCACCAAGCAAGACGGAGATTTGAAGGAAATGCCCCTTACACGACTCGTAGCAATACATGGAAAGCTTCCAAGGAGATATGGAATATCAAGAAGGATAGGGCAATGGGTATGGTGCCTAGGCCTGCAACCTCATAACCTAGAGCTGATGCTGATGCCCTTACTCCGAGTCGCGGATATTACGATTACAGAGGTTACGAAGTAAAAGAGTAGAGGAATGGTGGTGAAAGAAAGAGCCCCACCTAGACGTCTGCTTTGGATTCGCTTTCTTCCAGTCCTTTTCTCAGTCGAAGTGATCGCTCTATTCCGTCAGTCTTCGAAGGCAGCGGCAAGACCTTTTGCTGGAGTTGACTTTTCCGTCTCGTAGGAAAGATCGTCTTATAGTATGTAGGTTAGTCAAATCCGTCAAGCATGCCAGTCCAAGGTACCGAGTCCTTTTTCTAGCAGTCATTGCGTAATCGCTAAGCAGCCCATCGGTCGAAGCTAGGGGCTTTAGCCTTACCTTGCCTTCAAATCAATCATATCAGTAATCGAATGAGTAATTGAATCAGCCTTTCAGCCTAGTCTTCGAGTCTTCCAAGTCTTCTAGCTCTCTAGGCTCTCCTAACCCTAACAAGCTTTCCAGTTTAGTTGTCCAAGCTCTAACTTATCCTTCCAGCGGTTAAGCTTTCGATGTAATCTATCCTGTCTAGCCCTTAGTTCATTCCGTACGTCTGTGTAGTCAGTCATTGTCTTATACGTCTTTCACTATTCAAGTAAGGAGCTCAGGGGCCTGTGTGCCTTGTTTCCAAGATCCGGTGGATAGCTTTCCTATTCCCTCGGGCTTTCAGATGGAGGGGCAGTCTTAATTCATCAACCAAAGATGAAAGTAAGAGAGGCTATTATTAAGATTCTTTGATCCCGAAAGCCCAACACTCGGCCTAGGAATTCTTGTCCGAACCTTCCATCCGTAAGCCAATCAATCGAAAAGACAAGACAAGTCAGCCATCATTCGACACCTTCCGCCGATAAAGCATGCTATCAAAAGAAAGAGTCACCCAAGAAGGCGAAACTTCACCTGTCGCAGAACCGTAACCCATCACTTGGCCTCTCCCTTCATGTGCATGCCTAGATCTTCGTCATTCTCTTCCACCGAAAGCAAGAATGGCATAATCAATCGCATCTGCAACCGAAACCCAAGCTGGCGAATAAGCAAGTGATTGGTCTTTTTTTAGTCTTTATTAGCTTGATCGGCAACTGGGACACAAACGAAGGAACTTTTAGAATGACTTCAATTGACACACAAAGAAGTACCCTGCTTTTGACCAACTATTCCATAGCTTCGACGACTGCCTTGCCTTGACCTTCCCTTGTTCTACCCTCGGAGATTGAAAGGTGATTGAAGAAGATAACTCTATGCAGTGACAGAGGGAGGTAATATCATAATAGAGTCAAAATCACGATTAGAGTCAGTCCGGATAAAAGAATCCAATCCGCAACTAGTCTTGGAGTGAAAGAACCTGGGAATCCCCTTTTTAATAGAATAGAATCCGGAAGAGGCTCGACGGGAGCGGACTCGTAATCGTGTGGACGCCTTCTTACACAACTGAAGGGACAGATTTCGAGCGAGCGGATTGCTTCTCTGGAGAAAGATGGGCTGACCATGATGGAAGGGCAAGGACCCCAAGAAGAAGCCAAGCCTGAGGCCAAGAAAAGCGAGCTCAAGATCAGGAGCCAAAGCGGACCGAGAAGAAAGAAGAAACGCAAGTTGCCAATTTTGTTGAATGGGCAGTGACCCGGAAGAAAGAAACCAAGGACTGACCGGAGGGCTAGTTACCCGTTACTGCTTCAGGGAGTGACCGATGCTAAGAGGGAAGCGAAACGCTATGTTACCCGCGAGATATCCGCTTTCTTTCTTCCTGCAGTGGTAGCGACACTACCGATGTGTAAAGATCAACTCCTGCTTCTCTGTCTTCTTCAGTTAAGTCAGTTCAGCTGGGCCTATTTGTATAGCAAAGAGCGCCTTCTGTTACTCTTCTTTGTTGAATGGAGCCGAGGTCGGCGAACGAATGTTATTAGCTATTTCCTCTAATTGTATTTCTCGCATTCTGCTAGGCCTCTGGGCCTATGTTCTAAATGAAAGAGCTATGGACTGAAAACCTAAAGGGAAGTAGTTCCCGCATCTGCTAATTCAGTCTGCTGTGGATTTACCGGCTTCCAAGTCAGCAAAGTCTAAAGGGAAAGCTAAACCTGGAGTTCGAGTCGGAAATCTGTATTATCTTCTTAAATAAAGCCAAGTAAATCCAAGTAAAGTAGCTAGTGCATCTCCTTTCTTGCAGAACCTCTGCTGCGAGGGAAAGGGTGGTGACTTCTAAGGCGAGTAGTTTCCAAGTCAAGGGTTCGAGGACCTATAGTTTATAAGGGTGGTGACTACCTATGTGTCAAGCAAAGAAAGCTAGGCCTAGTACTTCCTATTTGAAGTGAAGAGAGCCCTGGGAAGAGATGAGTTCAACCTGGAGTGAAACCTAAGGAAGCAGCTCAGTCTAGTTCTTTCAAGGCTTAGTTTAGCGTCAGTTGCAGGATTGGGAGTGTAGTGAGGATAGCCCAGGTGGGCGACCGAATGAAGTGAGTTACGAGTTACCGATGCTGGTAGTTTCCGTTACTACGGCTGATAAATAAGCGCCTCAGTGTAAAGAAAAGCTAAACGAGTAGCGTCAGTCTGAAACCCTCGTTTAAATCCAAGTAGCTAGTCGAGTTGGAGCGGAGGAGCTCAGTCAGCTAAGTCGATTTATGGCATCGGGGAGTCAGTCTCTAAGGTCAGGCTATGCGTAAAGAAAAGATAGGGAGAAGGAAAACGCATAGAGGAGTTTGATCCTGGCTCAGAAGGAGCAAGTCTTCTTCCTAGTGGAACGAATGAGAGTCTGTGGCAATTGCTTCGCAACCTGCATCTATTAGTTCCGGTTCATCTCTGACTTTCTGCTTCGTGTATGCATTTCTTATTTCCATAAACAGAATAACTCCCCTTCCTCACATACAGGAAAGCACAGGGCTCGGAGAGCGCCTGCCAAAAATTACCCGAGGGAAATCTTTGAATGGTTAGCCAGATCGGGATAGCCGCGCTTACCTCAATGGCGGGAGAGACGGGGTTCGAGAACCCTTATTTACTTAGATTGGTAGGGAATCCACAGGAAGAACGAACCAGGAGACAATGACTTTCGGGGTTAGCGGGCTTACCTCGTGGAATGGCCGTTGAATGGCCTCGGAGTGAACGGGGGTACCTCAACAATGAGAGTAGACCCTCTTGCACGTGGAATTCCTCAAAGACAGGAGAGGGAAGACCGATTGTCTTACTGATTCTGTTGCTGAACAAGAAAAAATTTCGTATAGTATAGAAAGTAGATCGAATCCGTTTTTGTTCCGCTGACATAGTACTCTTCTTTCTTTTCTCGCTGGTCGAACCTATTTCAATTCCTCTTCTTTCAGTCGATCGGTCAATAAGGTCTTCACCCTCCACCGAAAAACAATTGTGTGAAAAAGAAACTCTCTTTTTAAAAGTTCTGTTAGGTTCTTAGTAGCTCGGAAACCTTTATCTGGACATTAAGAGCGTCAAGGATTAGAGCGGATACAAGACAGTCCCTTCCCTTCCATCCAACTACACGGGACTCCTCCTAAAAAAGCGCGTAAGGGGCCACCCACTCTTTCCCCTTGCCCCTCTCACTCATATGCCCGATACACATATGCCATAACTGGGTAGAAGCAGCATCTGAATCTACTGTAGATGACACATTAGCACTACCAAGAATAGTGCTTCCCTGAAGATGGTAGAGACCGTTAATCAACTTCCCTTTTATCACAACCAGGGCACCCCGAAAAACCTTCAAAACTCCACCTCCACCCAAACCCATCTCTAGGCGCCAAACCAAAGAAGATCGTTGGACCCCTTCCATACTATGGTTTTAGACTCAAGGTCTTTCTCTTCGCAAGGCACCAAAGGCCCTATTAGCCTCAAAACATTCCATTCCCTGCCTTGACATCGAGATACCCGCTACACCCAACAAGGAAATAAAACCTCACTGGTGTGCGCCACTCAATAATCCTAGCGGGCCCAATGAGAAGAGACCCACCCGCCCTCTCTCTCTCATTTATTCAGCGAAAAAAAACTACATAACGGGGGCCCTTCCGTTCAGAGGTAGCATATTCTTCGAACTTAATGCACAAATAGATGGAATAGCAGCAAATAGCATCTTTCTGGCATGCATATGACAAAACTAGAAGACATAGTTGATTAGATCAAGAAACTTAAAAATATCCTGACATAACCAACTATTCGACCCATGTAACATTATATCATAGTATGAATCCGTCAGAAAGCCTGGCATGTGAATCGCTTCCTCCCCCATCACCGTCTGAACAAGGTCCGGCATGTTCCATTCCGGGGGTAATTGCTTATCGGACCTCGACACCCACTTGGTGTATTCCGAACAGAGCGCCTCAAATATTTGCTCACACTCAGGTGGAGCGCTTTGCGCGTCAGACCTAGTCGAAGAGGTACTTGACGAGAAAGACATACTCTCATCGTCCAGCATAAAATGTAAATCCCCGGGAGTGGGATTCCCATAAAGTATAAGTTGGTTATACATAACGATTCAAATTCACTTGTAGTTCCGCTTCTTGTTCTAACAGAAAGACTTGTCGGAAATCTGGTTGGTCCAACCAAGAAAGGCATGGGAGTCTTTGGGCATCTCACAGGAAATGGAACTTCTTTTCTTCTTTGTACGAGTCTCTAAGAGCAGGGGATTCGAGAATAAGAAAGAGCCTCTCGTCCATTAAGGTCTAAGTTGCGCTGTACTCTGGGCATCTTCAAACTCCTAGTGCGCAAGGCTACGTACCTATCTCCTTCTCACTGAAAGTATGTAGCTCGTTCCCTAAAGGACCTGTGACTATCGGTAGAGTCCAAAACATCCCTCCCCCTATCGGTGGAGCTACTGCGTTCCCCCTAACCTCTCGTTCCAAGTATGTAACTCGTTCCTATCGGTTGAGCACTACATACCGTAACCGTAACAACAACTCATATGAGTGACTTCTTCCCCCCTCCTCCTCTCTAACTCCTAGCTCCTAGCCCCTAGCTGCTTCTAAGCTTCTAGCTCCTAACAGAAAAGGTAGTCTACTTGACTCTGAAAAAAAGAAGGCTTGGCTTACTCTTTCAACCAACGGCTAAGGCCGATAGAAGGCCTTAAACCCAAGTTCTAACACCAGAGCTACAGGTCCGGTCTGAGGGTAGTTAAAACGGATAAAAGAACCGATTTAGTCTGTGTTCAGTGATTCCCCCCCTAAGGGTATGAGTTCACTCAGCTTCACCTACTAAAAAGAAGAAAGGAGATAAATTACTCTTTCAAGCAATAGCTAAGTAGAGATATATCCTTTTTCTAATCCAGTTACATTGCTCCAGCACGGGTTCCCTAGCAGGGGGTAAGCAAGTCTATCTGGGTGTTCCCCCCGCTTGAAGAGGGGTCATTTCCTAGTCTTATCTATTTGTTCAGGTTGAGAAATCACTGGTTCAGAAATTACTACGGTGATAAGAGAAACTGAATACCGGTATGCTCTGGAGCCCGTTACCACTACCCCAAAGGTACACTAGAGAAATGTTGCACTAACGGCACAGAGAGGTTGTTTTCAAGACAAGACTTGGAGTTATGGTTAACTTGCTTGGTGGGCGTTGGACGAGCGCCCTGCGATAGCTTGTCGGTAGGGGGGCTTAACAGCCCACCTACATTCGGGAAATACCTGTGAAGCAAGCATTTTTCCCATACCAGAGGGGTTCAGATAAGACGGCTATGTTATTGAGGGTCACCCGTGAAACGGTGTTAAATTAGGCCTGCATGCCGCTAGTATGGTCACCAACCCTCGGGGGATTCTCAACCGATCTTCCCCCACGCTGTGAAGCGAGGCTGGCTCCATACCCATGATTTAAGGCGGGCGGGGAAGAAAGACTTTCTCTTGAACCAAAACTCAAGATGATCCGATCCGTGCTTCGCCCCGGAGAAATTATCTCTCTAAAACCAAACCGATCTGATCCACAGGTCGTTCTGCCAACCCATAGGCAGGGGAAGAAATCTCTGTAGTGTGCAGTCCCTAGCCTTATGGGGTGGTGAAGCAGAGCAAGCAGCCCTCGTTAAGATAGGAATATCTATTAAATAGATAAAAAGACGCTATTTTCATTCAACTGTGCTTGAAAGAGAGAGGATATGATATAAGGTAAGCCCCAATTCCACTGAAAGATTCAATTCAGTCAGCTTGGCTTTTTCTCTAGTTTGCCTTTTTGTCTACCTTCTTTAGTCAATGTCGCATTTCGAGTGCTTGGTTAGATCTCCTAATGTAATGAACGAGAAGATGCGGTGAATCAATCAGTATTAGCTAAGGAAAGCATTCTAATTCTGGGGAAGAGAGGAAATCTTTCTTTATAGGAAATTTTTATTTATAGGGAATCTGTGCTTACTAAGCCTTTGTTTGAAGGACCGGTCTGAAAGTGCAAGACTAGCTGGACCCGGACTGACTAATCGCTAAGAGCTCACCCCGAGTGGGATAACTCTAAGTACGGCATTCAGTAAGAAGTAAGCCAAGTTCAGTGATCCTCGAGAATGAACTATCAGGCCTAAAGCCTAGACTAGGAGGAAAGAACTGATGACTCGCATCCCCTTAATCTGAAACTCTCACAACACAAGAAGGATGGAAAGTCGTGGAATTGATCGAAGTTAGCCAAGTTCTCTTAGCCGTTACGTTAGGGTGACTCGAGAAAGCTTGAAAGGGAATTCCGAGAGCCCTTAAGCTTCAAGCTATCCGGCTTCAAGCCGTGAAGGAGGAATCCGAGTTGCATCCTAAAATAAGGAAGATCGTTCATCAGCGCTTTCAGTAACTAAAAGTAAATCTGGTGCGTAATCAAGCTAATCTCATTCCTTAGGAGCTGGAGCAATAAGAGATGAAAGAGTTTACTTTACGTTGAATACAGGAACTAGTAAACTTAGCATAGATGGAATGAACTATCAGAGAAGAGAAGGCTGAAAGCCTAGCCGAAAGCTTTTTAGTCAAGTACGCATGAAGAGTTTTGAGGTAGAGGAAGATTAAACTAGCTCGACCAAAGGGAGAGGAAGAAGGCATTCCATTCCGCATTCTTTGGCACGAGGGTTTGGCTTCCTTGATTCAGGTAGGAAAGAAGGGGCTATGGCACTTGGTTCATTCCTTTCTTTGGCAAAGGAAGGGAAGGAAGCAAGCAATTCGGACAGAAGAAAGAGGGCTTGAAAGAATAAGATACGTAGAGCGTGAACCAAGGTTCATAGGCGGATCAAAGTCGAATCTTGCAGATCCTAGTTCGCTTACTAATCGCTTTCGGGACCAGTCTTCAATGGCATGAAGCTTTAGTGGCATAGAATCGGCTGCCTTAGTCGAATGATCGGACAGATGAAAGGAGAACTATCTGGTGAGGCATCTGGATTTGATTCGGGTCGGTTAAAGCTTGAAAGGGAGTTCGTGGCCTACTAGGAGTTCTGTTTTCTGAGGACTCATAGAACACCTTATTAATCTTAATTCAACTGTCCTTTCAAGCAAGAGTTGTCTTAGATCAATGAATGAGAAGGAAGAGAGTGAATAGGGCACAGGAAATGAAGTCATCCAGGTTCGGAGCGGGAAGCATGCATTCAGGCTGTGAGGGAAAGTGGTTCTCTTAGCTTTAGTCAGCTTGGCTTGAATAAAGCTTTGGTTTCAGGAAAGTAGGGAGTCAGAGCTTTCCGGCAGTCAGCTTTGTGGATATTACTTTCTGGATTGGATTTTATTCCGTTTTTAGTCGGTTCACTGGAGAGGAAAAAAGACATGGAAAGAATAGTGAGAATAGCCGTAATTCAACTAGGCCTTGAATCAGTGGTTTACAGAGACAATGAGTCATCTGTTTACGGCGAATCTGCTCTTAGAATCTTAGAATAGGTTGGAACTCTTTAAACATGATACGCTTATTCAGAAAGTACGCATTTCTGGCTCTAAGTCCGCTGGGTTGGATCGAACTAGTTGTTTTGGCAGGAAGCTAATTGCATAAAAGAAGCATTCCACTTTGGGAAAGAGAATAGAAGGAGTCAGTCTTATTATAGGATCCCTCTGTCTTGCATTGGGTTCACTGGAGCTTATATAAAGCGATACGCAGAAGAGAGAGAATCCGTCTGTCTTTATAGTGCGGATGGACTGACTTTTCTCGCATCAAAGCTTTCCGGTTCTATTCCTTTATGATATGAAGAAAGGCTTGTTATCGACGAATAAGCTCTTTCTACTGTGCCCTAAAAGCTCATCCTAAGGAAAGTCGTTTTCACTCGGGACTTCTATTCTATGCTAGCATAGCATGCTTCTACTTCTATTCTTGATGTTGCAAATTCCGGATCTGGAAGAGTTTATATTCCTTTATTCTAAGATGCCAGTCGGGAAAGAGTTCGCTTAAGACTGATAAAGGGGAGGGCAGGTTGACTGATCGACCAAAGTAAGAAGAAGCGAAAGTTCACTCACGTAACTCGAGATGAGCTAATTCAATCCTTGCGTTGAGGTACGCATGAATTCACTCCCCACTCCAGGAAGTGCGCGACTCAATGTCAACTTCAACTAACGTCGAACCTCGCTCGGAACGAGCAAATTCCTTGCGCCAAGTTATGCCGGAATGAACTCTTACCTGAATCCCCCATTCCCAAAAGATCGAATTACTCTGTCTTCCTCGGAGCTTTCGTTTTCCTTCCTCCGCGCAAGCGCTAAGCGATAATAATTCCTCTGATAAAGTCTAAAGGTCAAGTCATCTTTCGCTTCCGGTCGTAAGAGCGTAAACTTACCTTCCTCTTACTAATCATAAGAGCCTGCACTGACTTCTTTGCCTCATTTTCCCGCATCAAAAGACAGATCTTAGTCATATACTATTTTATTTCTCCGTGGATTACTTGAGGATTGATCTGTTGTTGGATCCGTTGATGGATCGACCCTCCCTAACCACCCTATTTCTACTTGACTTGAGCACTGGCAGGTTTGAAGGGATAGAATCCTGTACGTAGAAGAAATAGTTGAACCCATAACTCGTGATTCGTAGCTTACAACCTATCCTTATATTCTCAATTGATCTTTGCTTACCGCTTCGCCCCCTTGCTTGCTTACACTATATCTATCTACGGTGCTTACTTTGCCTTCGAGGAAGCGCTTTGCTGCTGGTTAGGGTTGCTTGGAATGCTGCCGTTGGAGAGCTTGGGATTGGCACTTGAAACACTGGTTGCGAAGCAGAGCAACCTTGTCTGAACCTAGAAGTCCTTCTATTGGATTCGAAGTTGATCCTGAATCGGTTAAAAACCTGACTTTCATCGACTTGCCCCTGTCTTCTTTCCTGAGCGGGAGCAACATAGACTGATTAGCTCGATCTCCTCCTACTTCCGTTGCTAAGTACCGGCCGTTCGAACAGTTTACACTTCCTTCAGCTTTCAAGAAGAAGATTTAATTCCTCCCTTCCGCGGATCTCATTCCTTATTCACATGGATTTTCCCGAGAGTACCTTCCTTTGGCTGCTCCTTGATTACCAGAAGAACTTATTCTTAACTTCGTTGCCTTGTAGTGTCGTACCCTCACCCATTAGTTCAGTAGCTATCGTGCCTTCACCCAGTTAGAAAAGAAGTTTCTTCGCTTACGAGAAATCCTTATATAAGAAGTTGTTCATTCACTGCCTATTGAGAAATAGACATAGAGACGGAAGAAAGGACAGACGGAGCGGGACTAAGCAAATGAGAAAGGTAATCTAATCGCACATATAGGGGAAAGGGAACTACAATTGAGCTTGACTCACTATACGGCTTTCCTTACCCTCAAGTACCTTTAGCTGAAGATCGAATTCCTCTGTCCAGCTCCTTCTCGAATGTCCCATTAAGCAAGTCCCGCTTGGTATTGATGAAATCAATAGTACCGTCTTCGAACCCTAGAAATGCCATAACTCTATCTCCTTCGGACCCTGAGACTGATCTAACCCTACTTCACCGGAGACTGAACTACCTGAGCCTGAGACGAAAGCCCATTGCAAACACCTATCAATTAGAACCACAAGCAAACCTTCATTGACTCCTCACTTTACTCCCAAGAAAGGAAGACAACCCCAGTACAGTAAATCGTGCATAATTGAAGAGGAAATATTTTTAAAAAGCCGGCGGTTTCATTGTGTTAAGAATGGATACTTCTTGGTGTTGCCGGAATTCCGACTTGGGGATACCTTTGACCGATTGCCTGCCCCTTTATTATGATTAGTAAGATGGGGAAAAGCGGAAGAGGAAGAAGCCCTAAGAATCAAACAAAGAATTCATGAATGCAATGAAGCAAGCCAAGATCAATGGAGGGGCATCCGGTCAAGCACCCACATTCCAATTCCCAATCATGGATTAGCCTCCTCTACGGATGCAAAGAACTCCTGCACCTTATTTCATGAATGGGCAATCCGAGAGGCCTCGAAAGCGATTCGCTTATGAATCTCCTATTGAAGAGTTATACTATGATCGCTCTGTGGTCCCCATGGGGAAGCCTCCCGGAAAGATGGAGATTGAGGCAATGATACAAGCTGCAGTAGAGCAGACCAATACGGGGGGAAACTTAGATTCAAGGATTTTTGCCGACATCAACCTGCGTGGGCCCATCAAGGAAGCGATGGTGCTAGGAGATTTCCGAACATTCCCTCAACTGTTTGAACGAGCTGCCCGCATGCAGAGGAGTATAAAAGACGGGTCTATCACTTTCCTCAGGAAAAGTTCTAATGGGGGAGAAGGCAGGCCGAAGAATACCCTAAGAACCCAGCAGCCAACTCAAGAGGTTACCATCACTCCGGATCAAATTAATGCGGTTCAAGCACAGCAGAATGCACAGAGACAACAGAGCACCCGGAATCAGCAAGCCATCCAGGGGGCCTGGAAAGCCATTTCTCTACCCAGAGATAAACCACTCCCCTGGCCTCCCGGTCTCGACTATTTTAAAATCTGTCCATTTCGCCGATACGCGGGCCATACCATCGAAGAGTGTCACACTTTGCGTGATGTCATCTATGACATGAATGATTAAAATCGTATCAATTGGAACGAAGTTAAGGCATACCTGAAAGCCGCCAATGTCACTGAAGCTAGTAATATGGGGATCTATACTAATCCAATGCCACAACATCAAGGGGGACAAGTCACTACTCAGGAACCTACACCGGTACAAACTAATCCCAGACCTTCTGCCAGCGCTAACACCATCCGAGCTTGCACTGCCGCTCGAAGAGAGATGCCTGTGAGACCCCCTCCAGTTCTGTAATTCGAAGGAGGTTCTGAGAATTCAAAACTCCGAAGTAACTTTCTTTGTCCCCAGGTTCCAAAAGCAGACGAAATCACTATGGAACCGGACCTCCTCGCTGCCGCTCAATTCATTACCAGGAAGGCAAATTTGCTTTTTTAGTATGGGTGGGTTGAAAAGGTGAAGAAGGAAGAATGTATCCGAACGAATGCATCGGCAGAAAAAATTACCCCTTTTTTAGAAATCCCCTCGTCACCTACTAGTGAGCCGGAAGGCTTAGGGACGCCTCTCGTTCCTCTTCCCCCATTTGACAACCGTATCTCAGAATGTTCGGATGATTCTCTGGAACTAATATATGCTTCAATACTAAAGAATGGGGATATCTCGTTGGGAAAAAGCGGAAGAAAAGGATTTCACGGGCAGAAAGGCGAAGGGAAGTTCGGAAAAGCCTAGCAGACGGGACTATCAACCCCTTTCTATTAAGACCTCGGCACCTTCCTTACCCCCCCTACTAAAAAATTTCCCCTATTTTGAAGCCCAGGTTCCGCATCTTAAAAAGTGCATGACCTGATTGGAAGCACTGAGGTTAATTCGCAATGGGCCAACTCACCCGGCCATGATGCGCATGACAGAAGAGAGCGAGCATAAAATGGAGTTTCCCCCTTGGGTGAGGCTCGCGTCCGGAAAGAATATTTTTCAAGACTTTCTCCCCTATGTTGAACTTTCTCGTTCATTTCAAAATGCGGCATAGCGAGCTTCGGTCCCAGCCCGCTGCTGTCTCCTGGAATGGCCTGACTAACATCCCCGAATGGTATGATGGGCATTGTCCTTCCTCTTTTGATCGAAGTCCACGGGACGTAACCAACAATATCAACTAAATAAGCGGTTGTGAGCGAGTGTAGGACCTCCTATTCTTGCCCGGGGGTGAGAACTCCATCCCTAACCGTGGTGGGTTATAAAAGCCCCACTCTAACTTTCCTTCCAAGCCTACCTCCCGCCCTCTTTACCAGAACCGAACATGGAGCCTTAGCTTCCTGCGCTCCCTGCAATGCTTTGGACCCAGTCTTCTCTATGCATGCATTTAAGATTAAGAGAGAGAACTGCAATAAATCTCTTTAAATTTCTATAAACAGAATCGGATTTTTTCGAAGAGATATCCGCCAATGTCTCTTCTTTTGGAACGAAATCGGAATGATTGTTCTCAGAGATATGGCAATGGGACTGCTGTAAAGAAAGATTACTAGCATTGATATCATCATGAGTGGATTGATGAATCAATGTATTGAGAGCAGATGGAGCAGGATCATGAACGATCAAATCAGTGCTCGAAATCTCAATACAATTGTTCTGCCGGGAGTGCTTATTCAACTTCATTGATTGCCGTTGGGGAGGGATCCAAAGTTGGGTGGGTAGACGTCTCTTTATCTGAGGGCTGAATAACGATCTGGTTGTTCTGATGATTATCAATGGCTTTCGTGAGAATCTGAGGCCTTGAGTTTGGCCTTACTCATTTTAGGCTTGCCCTATTGTGTAAGGGTCTTTGTGAAAGGCTTTTTGAACCCTTTTTTGGTTTTTTCTCTTTTTTCCATAGGTTGAGGAAGATGTCCGCAACTTTAATTGTCGCGGCCTCGAAGCATGCAGTGGGAACAAAACTTAGGAACTCTCTCGTAGATGATTTTCCGCCATTTGCCTCCTGCACCCATTCCTAACCAGATCCGATTTGGCCTAGGCTTTAAGAGATCTATCTCCACGCAGACGCGAGCGTTATATTTGCGCAGTGGTCTGGCCACACCAACCCTATCGTTGGGCCATCGAATCTCAGAGCCCTACCTATCACCCCTGCAATAGATTTAAGGTAGTCTGGATTGAAGAAATTAAGGGGAAGGTTTAGGAGAGAGATCAAAAGTGGTGCAATAGAAGATTCAAACCGCAGATCAAACCAAGGAGACGAAATAATAAGCCTTAATGACGAGAGATTCCCTGGTCCAAGCTTGAATGAAATCTTCTTGTGATGATAACCTCATAATAACTGTCTTGGATCGAGTAATTCAATATGAACTTCGCTGTTCATCATCCAGTGAGTGCGAACATGAGGTCTAATCTCATCTACAGAGGATGGCCTGAGGATAACTTTGCTATCAAAGAAAAGCGTAATGGATCTACTGATCTGTGAATCTCATCATAACATAAGTGAAGCACACACCCCGGCTCTCCTTGATGAGAGATCGGGCTTTTAAAAGGGAAGGGGCCTATGTTGTAAAGGTGACAGACGAGAGTTTTTTTTCCACTATAGCTGCGTAAGACTTAGAAGAAGAAGGATCTGGTGGTCGGGATGAAGATCCTCCCATTAAAGAAGGGTTTGGCAGCAGTCAAAGTGGCCGGATCGACCGTGGTTGGCCGGAAAAACCAGCTACATCAGGAGAATCGGGAGGAGCATTCTACCCATAAAAGCCACTCCGGCCACTTTCTATTCCCCGTACGAATGATTGATTGAACGATGAGCCCGGACGACTGGGAGAGAGGCGCATCTGTCTGAATGATGAACGAGTAGCGGGCACTCCGTACTTCATTTCGTCGAATTCGAAATCTCTCTATCAAGATAGAATGAGTCAATGCGCATTCCCTGATAAGATGTTTGTACATATTCCAGATCAGCCAAATTCTGCCGTTACCGGCTTCATTCTCCACAGTAATGGCTTTACTACAATCCTTTCCTAAGCATCTGGTAATTCTGGCCGCCTTTCCACTCCTCACTTTGGTTTCCACCAAGCCAATCAAATCTTCCTCTTGCGCTCTTATATAATCTTTGGCCTCTCTCTGCTTCTCGACTTTACCGATCCTTCTTCCATTCCAAGGACCTTCATGTGGAACTGTTGTTGTTTTCACATCCCCCTCGCGCCTTAGCGCTGCCTCTGGTTTTTCGTCTTGTGTAGCCCTTATTTGTCTTTTGTTCTTTGGCCTTGACTTTCCCCTTCCCCCCTCTTTCTTAGAATTCTACATCTCTGATATGTTTTGCATTTTGTTCGCCCACTCTTCATTCAGGGTGGTTAGAACCAGGGGAGGATCTTCCGCCTTTAAGGTCATAGCACCAGCACCTGAACGCTTACTCTTACTGCTCTTCTCAGGTTCACCTCTTTTCTTACGATTGGCTGCCCTGGGGTTCTTGTTTGGAGTCATTTGTTTATCACAGAACAAGTCCCCCTCAGTCACTGTCATAGTTGACCCGGTATCAACCCTCTCTTCCAGATCCTCGCTTCTATGGGCCAAATCACTCTCCTCGGGAGTTATCCCCTTGACTACACCCTTCTCGGCTTTGTTACCCAGACACTCATCCTGCGCAATCTCTTCCGGTTCAGAAGTGTCCAGATCTGGCATCTTTGCCTCTTATTGTTCAGGGTCCTCTAGAACCGCAAAACGGTTCGGGCTGACTAGGTCCAGTTGGGTCATTCCACTAGCACAACTAGTGTCCAGCTCCCCCCTTTGCCATTGTCACTACTGGTACCTGACCCCGTCGGCTCGACATTTTTGCAAACACCGACCCTTACTCAATAGGGCAATGAAAAGAGGAGAACGAGGACAGCTGACTACCGCTAAAAGTCAGACTTCGAGTACACATTGTATGATTAAAAACTGCCGCTGCGTACTACCGGTCTGACTGGTGCCTTCTCTCCAACAGCTGCTTTAATCAATGTTAAGTCTGACTACGAGGCTTCTTAGCCTGCAACTGACTACTTATTGAAAGACCGAACAGGAAATAAAAAGTCGTACTACAACAACTGTAAATATTACCTCCCTGCTCTTACTTTGATCGACTTGCCCACACAGCGTCTTTAGAGGTCAGGGGGCTAAGTGACTCTCGAAAGTCGTCTTTTGTATCGCGTCAAGAGAAATGACATAGAGAAGATCATTGCTTGAAGAGTTTCATTGTCGAATTGATCTCGGAATTGGATCTCAATAGTTGCTGCTGCCCAAGGGTGCTTTATGAAAGCCGGTCCACAGCAGTGAAAGTACGATGGATTCCGTCGATCGAACGAAAACCGCTTCTTGCTTTTTTTTGCCTCTCTGGCTTGACTACTCTGCTTGCTTAACACAAGTGTGATTTAACCTTCACGGACCACTGCACTACCCAGAAAGCTCCGGCTCGAAAGCAACAAGCAAGGGATTGAGCTGCGCGAAAGCCGTTGCGCTAACGCGCATCCGTTTTCTTGCTCGTTAGCGCTTTAGTTATTGAAAACTCAAGGAAAGCCTTACTCTTTAAAGTAAGCAAGTAAACTACCTTTCTTTTGTAGTAAGCCCTTACCTAGTGGGTCTTTCCGTTGCGGCTGGATCGACTGAAACTGCCTTAACTACTGCCTCAGGTGGATCAACTACAATTGGCTCTTCAGAGGATCAGTAGGTTCCGAATCAACCCCGTCCCCTTACTCTCGATCCTGATATAGGCAACAAACGAAAATGGGATATGGCACTCAATCTGCACTTGATGGTACGCGGGATCCTTCAACTAAACCGGCACTTAGAATTGGCTTCCGGATTTCGATCAATCAGTGAACAGTAGAAAGAATTCCATGGGCACAGGTGAAAGAACAAGATCTGGCACTGGGGAAAGAAGCCCCGGGGGAACAGAAATCAGTCTTACCTCCACATCGCGGGTGCCCCGCTTTAGTAATAGCATAGCACCTTCTGGCAGCAACTATAACTGTGTTAAAAACCCAATTCCGTCCTAGTAGACAGCGGAAAAAGTCCTTGATCCACGGAATCATTCCTACTTTTACCGCTAAGTGACCCATCTTAGTAAGCATAAGCACTTTCGGCAACAGCTGCTATTGCAGTCAACCGGGCGAGCCATCTACTAAAAAAAGGAGAACTGGGACCTTTTCTTTTATAACTTTAGAGCAGTTTGACTAATCTATCTTAACCTCATACTTTATGCTTTTCCTGTCCGTCTAGAATCCTACTTCTCCTTCGGAGCCTTTTGAGCCTCTCCTTCGGAGCCTTACTCAAGCATAAGTGCAAGTAAACTACCTTCCCCTTAGTCATCAAACGGGAGAGCCGTTCTTCTTTCGTGTATTTAGCGGTGAACCAGGCGTACGCTACTTAATGTTAATGAATCTTCGGGGGGCGTTAAAGAATAGCAATAATCGCTGAATCTACTTGCTCGACTGAAAGGGGAGCGGTTTTCCGCCGTTGGTTTTTCTCTGAATCCTACTACTTTTTCCCCTCCCTTACTGCTCAGATGTGAATTCCAATTCTTATTCGTCAGAAGATTCTTGATTAACTGGATCAAGTGATTCAGCCAAGACTTCCATAGAAGACCAAAGACGCCATACTTTCTTTTTCTCTCCGAGCAGCTTTCGCTCCCGTTGATCCGATCGATCCGAACCTCACCGACTGATATTTCTCTTGTCTTGGGGATGCCCAACCTTTAGGTCGGATAGAAACAAGGGCATTTCTTTCCTCTCCCGCTGGTTAACCCTTATCCCTATTCCTATTCCTATAGTAGCTTTATTCCTTATGCCTTATGTGTAACGAAACTGGAAAAAGAATGAATTGGCCTTTCAGCCAAAAACAACGAAACGCTTTTCTGCACAAACATAGTTCACTACTTCAGAACCAAATGTGTGTCTTATCTTTTTTTCTTTCCGCGTTAGGAGTCAAATGGGAGTTGATGGGAGTCGAAGAATCGTACAATCTCTTGGCTAACCTTTCCTCAGTCTCAGCTACTGGAATACTAGATCCATCCCCAGACGGCACAAGTCTATAGAGAAAGCTTTATTCCACGACTTGGAGATTGCATGTTGGGGCGTCTTAGCAAGCCTTATAAAAGTGGCACAAGTGCTCATAGAATGACTTTGCCTGTCTGAGATATCCTTTGATTCACCTACTTCAATCAGATCTGCACCAATGGCAAAAGCAGCTACAAGATAGGAGGAGTTAGAAGGTTCCGTTGTGGGATTGATCAGAAGATTAGGGAGTAACTCACTTAGTGCTCTTATGCCAAGGAGTCGCTTCTAGTACATATCTCTTCCAAACCTTGATACGAAATAGCCCCCTCTTCTCTAACAAGTCTTTTTCGGGAGAACTGCATGCTCCACGAAGGGCGTAGACCGACCGATCAGTTGAATCAAAGTCATGCTTTCACCTTGCAGTCCCTGCGGTTCCACCACGGCATTCTGATTGGTAAGTTAAGTACGGTTCTGATCAGTGCAATGGGCGGGAAATACATTTGAATAACCCTTTTTTATTGATAGTGGCATTTATTGAGAAGAGTGGGTCTCGATCAGCTTAGAAATATAAAAAAGGCCTCTTTCTGATGCCCACTTTCTGGTGACCTGAGCTTGCCTTGAGCCTTTACTTGCTTCTGAAGCAACCCCGCTGCTTGATCCGGCCGAGGAACATATAGTATAGTTCCACGATGCGCATTGACTTGTTTAGCTCTCTTTTGTAACAACTGGGAATTTGCTCACTTGCTTCTTGGAAAATAGACGTTTCTGTCTTCCACCGGCCCATTATAAAGTTGGGGGTGAGTGGTTTACTTCTTCCTAGTGAACTGACTAAACCTACTTAATGGCTAGCGGGATTCTGCATTCAATCGGAGTTGCCTTAGTTGGTTTCCGAAGGGAAGGCACTCAAGATTCTATATAGTAGTTTATGCCGCTTCAAGAAGCATTAGAATCCCTTATTTAACTTACAGGGCAATCAAGGAATTATTATCGCTTAGCGCTTGTGCTAAGGAATAGAAGCTACCATCCTATATTCCTTGGGGGAGGATCTATTATCTCTCTACCCAGCTCCTCGTCTAGCAGCCAAGAACAAGAGAGCTACTTAACTCAGGTCAGATGAGAAAACCAACCCTAGGAGAGGGGAGAAGTAGCTCGACTGAAAGGAGAGGGGCTCAATAAGATAAGTTAATCGGAGTTCCCGGAAGGAGGTCCCACCATTTACTTGACTCTTAGAACGCTTTGGGCAACGGGGATCAACTTCCAGGACAGGAAAGGGCGATCCATCTATTTATTTGACCCTAGTTCACGAGAAGGAGTCCTAGGGATAGACCCGCACCGAGAAGAAATCAATAGAATCGTCTAAATAATTCAAATCAGAAATTTTTCTGCACGACTAGAACAGAGCAGATTTTTATTCTTCTTCATTCCAGCACTACAGTTTTTATACATAGGAGTACATCCAATAGAAAGCTTACACATGGACAACTTTCAGCCACACAACATTACAAAGTTAACTAACAACATATTAAGATTAAGTTAACAAAAGACATAGAACTTAATTAAACATAATAATGAACAGTGCTGGAAACTGAGCTAAGCACTTGTTAATTTCTTCCAGTCTCCCCAGTGGGTGGGTCACGGAGGATGGCAACCTCCACAAGGAGCCCCTCCCGTTCTTGGAGCAGCGCCCTCTTCCTGTTTTCGAGAGTGCGTATTTCGTTCTGGAGAAAAAGCATACGATCTCGTATGATAATTGGATCGATAGCAGGCAGATGTTCCCAGAACGCACCCAGCGTTTGCTCCCGTTGGAGCTTCTGGTTTTCCACCTGACGTATTTGTTGCTCAATTATCGCAAGTCTGCTAGCGATATCCATGGCTACTCAAAGCTCTTTCTTGCCGACTTCTAAGTTCCCTTTGCCAAAGAGAGACCGAAAGAAGCTTCTATTTATAGGCGTCGGAGGCCCTTAACCCTTTTTTTTATTAGTAAGATAGGTTGTCTTGGTTCCGTAACATGGATCATTTCAAACCTGGCTTTTCATGAATATTGAACCCATCCACTAGATTTTAGTGCGCTCAATAATTCTCCCTTGAGTACGAAAGGCCCTCCCCAAAGAGCGAATAGTCCTTTTTTTTCGCGGGTATCGCCACGCAACCCCGATCACCCCCTCAGGAATAGGAGGCAATAATAGAGCGCCCACGCGAAGCGTCAATTCTGTCAGAGAGTACCCCCGGGTTCCAAACCCCCTTTAAGAGATAGGGCAATCGTCACTCGCCAGCTCCGTCCTCGCTTAGGAAAAAGATGTTTGGCCTACCTCGCAGATGGATCTGATCAGACGCTTGCTTTTTCCCGCGTGCTTGTTTGAATGCTATTATTTCTACAACTATAGATTTGGAGCCAATCAGGTATCACCGCGTGTCAAACTGTGTCAGGCGGGAGACAGAAGAAATATTCAGCTGATTCCTTTCCAATGAGAACTAGACACGCGTCCCATATCCCGGGGGACCCTACGGAGAGCTTATCTTTATTTCTCCTTCAAGCACTTTCGTGGAAGAGACCATTTCTTAGATGGAGAGATGAACGCACAAACAAATAATAAAGACTATGACTGGTTCTCACGATCCTAAGTATAAGCCTAATGCCTTAACTCTTTAGCTCTAAAAAGGGGTTGCTTACCGGAACTTAGCTTACTCTGATCTACGAGCACCCTTCTCTCCCTGAGGGCCCATTAAAGCTTAAAGACCAGGACTTATAAGGTCCATGCCCCCTTAAACTCTATCATTGTCGGCGAATCGCGAAAAGGCTTTCGTTGCCTTCCCGTTTGTAAACCCTTGTTTGTAGAATCCTTCTGTCTCCCACGTAGGTGGACTCTAAGGTGGTTGAAGCAGCTACAGTTACTCTACGGACCGAGAGGTGTACTTCGTACCGCCTGTATTCTATGTGTATGGTAGTATTCGTACTATTTAGAACCATTTCTACTCATCGATTAGAATCTCAAGACGAAAAAAGGCTTTCTCCTCATCTCCGAAAACGGACTGAGAGCTCGTTTAAGCACGAAAAAAAATGGAGTTTACAACCCAATTGTGTACCCGAAATAGCTCTTCACGCCGGATATCAGTACATATTTTGAGCTTCTGAAGCAACCTAAAAAGGAGAAGAATGGGGTTTTTAAGGGGAGACAGAAACTTCTTCAAATAATTCCGTTTTCCCGGTAAAAATGGATGAAATCCTCAATTCCCTTTACGACGACCAAAAAAACCTTGAAAAAAGCTTGTTTTCCCGGGATTTTTTATAGGAATAGGGGTTCCAGTAAGTGTGGAGATCAAGAAAATGAACAAAGAATCCTTACGTAAAAAAGTTTATTTTCCCGTGTTTTTTAATAGGTGCTGAAACCAAAAAACATCCAGAAGAAAGAAGAGAACCGCCCTCATGGTGGATTTGGATCCAGATCCTCTCCCGGCGTTTCCACCAACTAACTTCGATATTTGATATTTCTAGCAGTGGACTGAAGTACGTATTTCATAAGTAGGGCGGCCTTCCGTCTGAAAAAACGTAGCCGTAAACGTAGATTTGAAGAAGTTATGTTGTCGAATACTATATTACACTAGCAATTTCAGGTGATGCATTGGGGTTTGGAATCGATTATTTTTCAATGGCCACCCTTTCTTTGAACCTTGTCAATGATCGAACTTAAAGATATGAACTGAGTGCCATTTGATGAGTAACTGAGAACAAGGGAGAGGGATATGGAAAGGATGAAGTAATGAAAGAGGAAGTCATTGCTAGTAGTAACGACTTGTCACGATCCATTGGTTCATATAGAATCCATGTCCTAGGCGTATCAAAAAACATTCTTTTCGCTAAGCGTATATAATAAAATAGAGTGAAAGGGTCCACCCCGAAACCAAGGGGGTTCTAACTAACAGCTGAGTCCTCTCCGAACCGCAGGAGATAGTTGCCCATCATACGGCTCACTAACTTCACTTGCCTCTATGGGAGGCTCGCTCCGGGCGGGTTCGGATCACTTACAATGCACGGCTCTACGAAGGAAGGGGTTGGTGGGTTAGGAACGTTTTCAATATGATTCTTTTTCCGTATTTGTTCTATGACAAATGCGAGACGAAAAAGGAACCCGACTGGGAAATGCGAGTCTGTTTTGTCCACTTTCTCCATCCCCCTCTATCAAAAAAAGGACAGCGAGCTTGCTTCTTATTCCCGTGTTCGATCTCTTCCATCTCTGCCCCGCTCGTTGTCACCTATGTTGAAGAAAGGGTTGGAACCCTGTAGAGAATGAAAAGGAGCCAAGGTTCTTCCTCTCAACAGTGCTTCTCGAGGCTCTACTCTCCCCCCTGAATAAGTAAGGCCCCGCTAGCCTGGGCGAAGATGGGGATAAGGAATAAGGATTGAAGCCCCCTTAGCTCTGCCAGGGACTGGGCAGGGGTTAGCTCTGTAAATGTGTAGAGCCAAGTGTAGTGTGGTATAGTAGTAGGCACTTCTAGGCCCCTTCCCGGCTACTGGATCACTCCAGCGCTTTGGGTACTACGGACCCTCTGCCATCCATTGCAGCAGAGCCGTTTCATGAGCGGGGGGGGCTAAGCGCAGTTCTTTGAATCAAACGTTGAATGAAATCGATTCTTTTTTAGATATCAAAATCGAAATCAGATAGGATAGATGGATGGATCTATCTTTCTATTCATATATATTACTAAAACAAAAAATTTCTTTTTTTATATAGTTAAGTAGCGTAGCAAGAAGCCCCAAATCCTTGATTTGGCCAGGAAAGACTGCACTGCTTTGGGCCCAGGAAGCGAAGGGAATGAGCTCGGGCTGCTTCTCCTCCACACTTTTTTTTCTCCGTGCCCGTTCCGCATGCGCTTCGCGTGCCATTGGCGCTTTGCTCTCCTCTTTATTCTTCATTGGACGGTTCGGATGGACTTCGCCGTTCTTTACCAACTAAAATAGAAAAGGCTGTATCACATCGAGATGTCTATTCGTTTTCTGCCCCCAATGAGATGGAGAATTTGTAACCCCCCATTTATACTGTACCTTTTGGCCCTTCATCTTTCTGAATCGAGGCCCGGCCCGGCTCGCGTCGTTCCAACAACCGGCGGGGAGCACCTCAGTATACGATCGCGCACAGTAACTGGGAGTCCCTATTACACCTAAGGTCAACTTCAATTCACCAAACCAAGGTTCATCTCGTGTAGTGATTGTGGACTCATACAAGGATATTGAGTAGACGGCTGATGTATCAGACTCGACTCTATCTTTCGTAGCATGCATTCCCATCCGTGTCGCAACTGGATTCGATAAGCTACGTGTCCGGTGCACGGAGAACTGCCTTCGGTCCCCCAAACTGACTTACTCGTGGCAACCTTCCGGCCGCCCAACGACCTATAACGCTAGTCACTACTCCCACTGGGGCTAGGAAGTAAGCCCCACAACCCAAAGCGGCGAAGAACAAATAGAATTTGCTACAAAAGCCGGCTAACGGGGGTATTCCTGCGTATGAGAACATAGTAATAGAGAAGGTAATAGCCGAAATAGGATTCGTTTTGGCTAGAGCGCCCAAATCCGCTATATATTTGACACGGGTTTGCCGTAATGCTAAAACTATGGCGAATGCATCTATCGTCATTAATGCATAAATAAAGATACCAATTAGTAGTGATTGAATTCCTTCTATGGTTCCACATGATAAACCTGTACGAATATAACCTACATGTCCAATTGAACTATGAGCTAGAGGTCTTTTTACTTTCGTTTGGGCCATGGCGGCCAGTGCTCCTAAGATCATAGAAGCAATGCTGCAGAAAAAGAAGATTTGTTGCAATGTAGCTCCATAGGAACCATAAATAGAAACACGTGAAATATTTGCAGAAATAGAAATTTTAGGCGCAATAGAAAGGAATGCTGTAACCGGGGTGGGTGAACCCTCATAGATATCAGGTGCCCACATATATAGAGTCAAAAGAGATGTGGAGTCCGAAGGGGAGGGGGTTTTCTTCGGGGCTCGAGAGAGGGAATAAATAGATAGGAGGGCCCCGCAAGTTTTTAATTCGTTGCAGGGGAATTTACACGAAAGGGAACGAGGAATTCTCAACGAAAAAAGTGCTCTCTGAACCGAACGTGAAAGTAGTTTTCCATCAGACGGCTGTTCCCGTAACTCCACTCTCGACTTGGATTATATATCCAAAAAGGTCCGCTCTCGGCCATTCGACACGCTGCCTAGCAGAGGAGTGGTTATCTGAAGCGGATTCTCTCTTTTCTAGTAGATGCCGAACCTGCTGCCCCATTGACTAAGAAGGGGGCGGGCGCAGCAGCTACATGGACCCCTTCCTTTCTGTTGTTGCCAGCGCTTTCCCGGGCCGAGCCGGAATTTTTTTTTTAAGGGCAGGCAAAGCCCGAAGGCTGCTATCCCAATAGGCCAGCGGGCGGAACGAGGAGAGGGCCCGGCAATCATACTACCGCGGTCGAAAAAGCGTGTTCCCCTCAGATAATACGCACCGTAGGCCATCCTCGGCCTTCTTCGTTTTCGATGAAAAACAAATAAAATCTCTATCTCCGAAAGCGTTTTCCTTCCCCCTCCCTTCGTCGAGCCTTTCCTTTAATGGTTGGGGAAAGCATTCCCTTATCTGAACTTGGCGGGCATTCCGCCTTAGTAAAAAAAAAAATATATAAAAAATAGGGCGGTTTGAACATAGGCTCAAACATGATTTGAAGGTCCTAGCTACGCCATGCGTTCAATACAAAATCTGGAAAGCTGCAGGTTTGACAAAACAAAAAGAGGGCGCTTTCCTGTGTTGCACTGAAAAAAAGGACCTAAGAGAAGAGCGTCCTCTCTTAGGTTTCTTACCCCCGCGCCCGGCCCGCGTTAGAGGGGAAGATTAGCAAAGCGAGAAAAGACAGAGGGGGGGGGGAACAGCATCTTATTCTCTTCGCGAGAACTTCCGGGTCGGAGAAGCATTCGGAACGGGCTCCGCGTTCATTTCGTTGGCAGAAACGATCCAATCCATTCGGGGCTTCGGGGAACCCAAAAGCGAAGTCTTTCGACTTGATTCATAGATAGAATCAATGATAGATAAACAAAAGATAGATGAACGAGATATCTTTTTTTTTAGAGAAAAAAAGAGGAATAGAATAGACATCCCCTTAGATGTCTATGCATCCTTTAGCATCTCCCGATTTTTTTTTATATCGTTATATCTGCCCTCTCTCCATTTTTTTGAGAGAGAGCAGATGGATCCTATCCCCTATATCGAACACTAAATCCTATCTATTGATAGAAAGATCTTCGTCAAATACCGGACTTTGCCTTTTTTTAGGAATTCCTCATATCCAAGGCAGCTTACCACAAGCACCCCATACGGGGGGGCTGTTTGATAGTGACTTCTTTCGTTTGGTAGGGTGACGAAAGGCTACTTCAATCTAGGAAACAGCCGGAAACTCGAGAGGGTCGCCTTTGGAAGCGCTCGCCGGTAACCAAAGCGTCACTCCTTCTTGATTATGTCGTGACGCTGACTGAATCCAATCCATAAGCCCGGAAACGAAACAAAGTTCGTTCCCTTTCGTTCAAGTAGGTAAAGTAGGCATACGAATCACTTTTGCTTTGCCTTAGACTCTATTGGAACAAAGAAAGAAGGGGGCGGAATGGAGAAAGGAAGGGGACAAGGGCGGTCTTGCTTGGCGCGAAGGCTGCTGGTTCGGGGGTAGGGTACGGTACTAAAGGTCCTCGGACTTCCAGGCGGTTTTTCTTTTGGGCAGCTGTTCACCGTTGGATCTCGCCAATACAGCCCCCTATAGTTTTCGTTACCGAGATATCTTTTTTTTTCATTGTTCCCAGGGATCTTTTGGGTAATCCGCTCCCATG